CATGTGCGAGCCCCATCTAATGGAAAAATAAAATTCAATGAGGACTTGGTTCATCCGACACGTACACGTCATGGGCATCCCGCCTTTCTATGTTCTATAGACTTGTATGTAACTATTGAGAGTGAAGATATTCTACATAATGTGAATATTCCACCCAAAAGTTTGCTTTTAGTTCAAAACGATCAATATGTAGAATCAGAACAAGTAATTGCTGAGATTCGCGCAGGAATATCCACTTTGAATTTTAAAGAGAAGGTTCGAAAACATATTTATTCTGATTCAGACGGAGAAATGCACTGGAGTACCGATGTCTATCATGCACCCGAATTTACATATGGTAATGTTCATCTATTACCAAAAACAAGTCATTTATGGATATTATTAGGAGGGCCGTGCAGGTCCAGTCTAGTCTACCTTTCGATCCACAAGGATCAGGATCAAATGAATGCGCATTCTCTTTCTGGCAAGCGAAGATATACTTCTAACCTCTCAGTAACCAATGATCAGGCGAGGCAGAAATTGTTTAGTTCGGATTTTTATGGTCAAAAAGAAGATAGGATTCCTGATTATTCAGACCTTAATCGAATCATATGTACTGGTCAGTATAATCTCGTATATTCGCCTATTCTTCACGGGAATTCTGATTTATTGTCAAAAAGGCGAAGAAATAAATTCATCATTCCACTACACTCGATTCAAGAACTCGAGAATGAACTAATGCCCTGTTCAGGTATCTCGATTGAAATCCCCGTAAATGGTATTTTCCGTCGAAATAGTATTCTTGCTTATTTCGATGATCCTCGATACAGAAGAAAGAGTTCGGGCATTATTAAATATGGGACTATAGAAACGCATTCAGTCATCAAAAAAGAGGATTTGATTGAGTATCGAGGAGTCAAGGAATTTAGGCCAAAATACCAAATGAAAGTAGATCGATTTTTTTTCATTCCTGAAGAGGTGCATATCTTGCCCGGATCTTCTTCCATAATGGTACGGAACAATAGTATCGTTGGGGTCGATACACAAATCACCTTAAATCTAAGAAGCCGAGTCGGTGGGTTGGTCCGGGTGGAGAGAAAAAAAAAACGAATTGAACTGAAAATCTTTTCTGGAGATATCCATTTTCCTGGAGAGACGGATAAGATATCCAGACATACCGGCGTTTTGATACCACCAGGAACAGGAAAAAGAAATTCCAAGGAATACAAAAAAGTTAAAAATTGGATCTATGTCCAACGAATTACACCTAGTAAGAAAAGGTTTTTTGTTTTAGTTCGACCTGTCGTCACATATGAAATAACGGACGGTATAAATTTAGGAACCCTTTTTCCACCGGATCCATTGCAGGAAAGGGATAATGTGCAACTTCGAATTGTCAATTATATCCTTTATGGAAATGGCAAACCGATTCGAGGAATTTCTGACACAAGTATTCAATTAGTTCGGACTTGTTTAGTATTGAATTGGAACCAAGACAAAAAAAGTTCTTCTTGCGAAGAAGCCCGTGCTTCTTTTGTTGAAATAAGGACAAATGGTTTGATTCGACATTTCCTAAGAATCAACTTAGTGAAATCCCCTATTTCGTATATCGGAAAAAGGAATGATCCGTCGGGGTCAGGATTGCTCTCTGATAATGGATCAGATTGTACCAATATCAACCCCTTTTCTGCCATTTATTCCTATTCCAAGGCAAAAATTCAACAATCTCTTAACCAACCTCAAGGAACTATTCATACGTTGTTGAATAGAAATAAGGAATGTCAGTCGTTGATAATTTTGTCAGCAGCCAATTGTTCTCGAATGGAGCCATTCAAAGATGTAAAATATCACAGTGTGATAAAAGAATCAATTAAAAAAGATCCCCTAATTCCAATTAGGAATTCATTGGGCCCTTTAGGAACATGCCTTCCAATTGAGAATTTTTATTCATCTTACCATTTAATAACTCATAATCAGATCTTAGTAACTAAATATTTGCAACTTGACAATTTAAAACAGACTTTTCAAGTGATTAAATTAAAATATTATTTAATGGATGAAAATGGAAAAATTTTTAATCCCGATCCATGCCGTAACATTATTTTAAATCCATTCAATTTGAATTGGTCTTTTCTCCATCACAATTATTGTGCAGAGACATCTAAAATAATTAGTCTTGGACAGTTTATTTGTGAAAATGTATGTATAGCCAAAAATGGACCGCCCCTCAAATCGGGTCAAGTTATACTTGTTCAAGTTGACTCGATAGTGATACGATCAGCTAAGCCTTATTTGGCCACCCCCGGAGCAACTGTTCATGGCCATTATGGGGAAACCCTTTACGAAGGAGATACATTAGTTACATTTATATATGAAAAATCGAGATCTGGTGATATAACACAGGGTCTTCCAAAAGTAGAACAGGTCTTAGAAGTGCGTTCGATTGATTCAATATCCATGAATCTAGAAAAGAGGGTTGAGAGTTGGAACAAATGTATACCAAGAATTCTTGGAATTCCTT